TATCAGACAACAATTAGCCAATCTAGATTTACGAATTATTATAGATTCTTCATTGGTAGAATGGAAAGAATTGGAGGAAGAGGAACCCACAGGGAATGAATGGGAAGATCGGAAAGTTGGAAGAAGAAAAGATTTTTTGCTTAGACGCATGGAATTGGCTAAGCATTTTATTCGAACAAATATAGAACCAAAATGGATGGTTTTGTGTCTATTACCAGTTCTTCCTCCTGAGTTGAGACCAATCTATCATATAGATGAGGATAAACTAGTGACCTCGGATATTAATGAAATCTATAGAAGAATTATCTATCGGAATAATACTCTTACAGATCTATTAACAACAAGTATAGCTACGCCAGAAGAATTAATAATATCTCAGGAAAAATTGCTACAAGAAGCCGTGGATGCACTTCTTGATAATGGAATTTGTGGACAACCAATGAGGGATGATCATAATAGAGTTTACAAGTCGCTTTCAGATGTAATTGAAGGCAAAGAAGGAAGAGTTCGCGAGACTCTGCTTGGTAAACGGGTTGATTATTCAGGACGGTCAGTCATTGTCGTCGGCCCTTCACTTTCATTACATCGATGTGGATTGCCTCGGGAAATAGCAATAGAACTTTTCCAGGCATTTGTAATTCGCGACCTAATTAGAAAAAATATTGCTTCGAACATCGGAGTTGCTAAGAGTCAAATTCGGAAAAAAAAACCGATTGTATGGGAAATACTTCAGGAAATTCTGGATGACCATCCTGTATTGTTGAATAGAGCGCCTACTCTGCATAGATTAGGCATACAGGCATTCCTCCCTATTTTAGTGGAGGGGCGTGCTATTTGTTTACATCCATTAGTTTGTAAGGGCTTCAATGCAGACTTTGACGGGGATCAAATGGCTGTTCATGTGCCTTTATCTTTGGAAGCTCAAGCAGAGGCACGTTTACTTATGTTTTCTCATATGAATCTTTTGTCTCCAACTATTGGAGATCCCATTTCTGCACCAACTCAAGATATGCTTAGTGGACTCTATGTCTTAACGAGTGGAAATCGTCGGGGTATTTGTGTAAATAGGTATAATCCATGTAATCGCAGAAACTATCAAAATGAAGATAATAAGTATACAAAAATAAAAGAACCCTTTTTTTGTAATGCCTATGATGCAATTGGAGCTTATCGGCAAAAACGAATCAATTTAGGTAGTCCTTTGTGGCTGCGGTGGCGACTAGATCAACGCGTTATTGCTGCAAGAGAAACTCCCATCGAAATTCACTATGAATCTTTGGGGACCTATTATGAGATTTATGGACACTATCTAATAGTAAGAAGTATAAAAAAAGAAATTCTTTATATATATATTCGAACCACTCTTGGTCATATTTCTCTTTATCGAGAAATAGAAGAAGCCATACAAGGGTTTTGGCAGGGCTGTTGTAATTCTATGCTACCAGCGGGAATTCGAGTCTCACCGGGTTAACTAGGACTAGAATTGCGGAATTTCTACATGAATCAAGATCTATAAAAGGAAGTTTTCCAATCACTGACTCAAACCCATTGTCAAATTCTACTCAGCGCAATATGGAGGTACTGATGGCAGAACGACCCACTCAGGTCTTTCACAATAAAGTGATAGACGGAACTGCCATGAAACGACTTATTAGTCGATTTATTGATCACTATGGAATAGGATATACATCACATATCCTGGATCAAGTAAAGACTCTGGGTTTCCGACAAGCTACCGCCGCATCCATTTCATTAGGAATTGATGATCTTTTAACAATACCTTCTAAAAGATGGCTAGTTCAAGACGCTGAACAACAAAGTTTTATTTTAGAAAAACACCATCATTATGGGAATGTACACGCGGTAGAAAAATTACGTCAATCGATCGAGATCTGGTATGCCACAAGTGAATATTTGCGACAAGAAATGAATCCGAATTTTCGGATGACCGATCCTTTTAATCCAGTGCATATAATGTCTTTTTCGGGAGCCAGAGGAAATGCCTCTCAGGTACATCAATTAGTAGGTATGAGAGGATTAATGTCGGATCCCCAAGGACAAATGATTGATTTACCCATTCAAAGCAATTTACGTGAAGGACTCTCTTTAACAGAATATATTATTTCTTGCTACGGAGCCCGTAAAGGAGTTGTGGATACCGCTATTCGAACATCAGATGCAGGATATCTCACGCGCAGACTTGTTGAAGTAGTTCAACACATTGTTGTACGTCGAACAGATTGTGGCACCGTCCGAGGTATTTCTGTAAGTCCTCGAAATGGAATGATGGCGGACAGGATTTTTATCCAAACATTAATTGGGCGTGTATTAGCAGATCATATATATATAGGTTCGCGATGCATTGCTACTAGAAATCAAGATATTGGGGTTGGGCTTGTCAATAGATTCATAACTTTTAGAGTACAACCCATCTCTATTCGAACCCCCTTTACTTGTAGGAGTACATCTTGGATTTGTCAATTATGTTATGGCCGGAGTCCAGCTCATGATGACCTGGTCGAATTGGGAGAAGCTGTAGGTATTATTGCAGGTCAATCGATTGGAGAACCGGGCACTCAATTAACATTAAGAACTTTTCATACCGGCGGGGTATTCACAGGGGGCACTGCAGAACACGTGCGAGCCCCTTCTAATGGAAAAATAAAATTCAATGAGGATTTGGTTCATCCGACACGTACACGTCATGGACATCCTGCTTTTCTATGTTCTAGAGACTTGTATGTAACTATTGAGAGTGAAGATATTATACACAATGTGTGTATTCCGCCCAAAAGTTTTCTCTTAGTTCAAAACGATCAATATGTAGAATCAGAACAAATCATTGCTGAGATTCGCGCGAGAACATCCACTTTGAATTTGAAAGAGAAGGTTCGAAAACATATTTATTCTGACTCAGAAGGTGAAATGCATTGGAATACCGATGTGTACCATGCACCCGAATTCACATATGGTAATATTCATCTCTTACCAAAAACAAGTCATTTATGGATATTATTAGGGGAGCCCTGGAAATCCAGTCTAGGCCCCTGTTCGATCCACAAGGATCAAGATCAAATGAACGCTTATTCTCTTTCTGTTAAGCGAAGATATATTTCTAACCCCTCAGTAACTAATAATCAAGTGAGACACAAATTTTTTAGTTCGTATTTTTCTGGTAAAAATCAAAAAGGAGATAGGATTCCTGATTATTCAGAACTTAATCGAATGACATGTATTGGTCGTTGTAATCTTAGATATCCGGCCATTCTCGAGGGGAATTCTTATTTATTGGCAAAGAGGCGAAGAAATAGAGTCATCATCCCACTCGAATCAATTCAAGAAGGCGAGAACCAACTAATACCTTCTTCAGGTATCTCAATTGAAATCCCCAGAAATGGTATTCTCCGTAGAAATAGTATTCTTGCTTATTTCGATGATCCTCGCTATATCAGAAAGAGCTCGGGACTTACTAAATATGAGACCAGAGAACTTAATTCAATCGTCAACGAAGAGGATTTGATTGAGTATCGAGGAGTCAAGGTATTTTGGCCAAAATACCAAAAGGAAGTAAATCCCTTTTTTTTTATTCCCATGGAAGTCCACATTTTGTCCGAATCTTCTTCCATAATGGTACGGCACAATAGTATTATTGGGGTAGATACACAAATCACTTTAAATAGAAGAAGTCGGGTAGGCGGATTGGTCCGAGTGAAGAAAAAAGCAGAAAAAATTAAACTGATAATATTTTCTGGAGATATCCATTTTCCTGGAAAGACAAATGAGGCATTCCGATTGATACCACCAGGAGGGGGAAAACAAAATTCCAAAGAATACAAAAAATTAAAAAATTGGCTATATATCCAACGAATCAAACTTTCCAGGTATGAAAAAAAATATTTTGTTTTGGTTCAACCCGTAGTCCCATATAAAAAAACGGATGGTATAAATTTAGGAAGACTTTTCCCGCCGGATCTCTTGCAGGAAAGTGATAATCTACAACTTCGAGTTGTCAATTATATCCTTTATTACGACCCAATTCTTGAAATTTGGGACACAAGTATTCAATTAGTTCGGACTTGTTTAGTGTTGAATTGGGACCAAGACAAAAAGATTGAAAAGGCCTGTGCTTCCTTTGTTGAAATAAGGACAAATGGTTTGATTAGAGATTTTCTAAGAATCGACTTAGCAAAGTCACCTATTTCGTATACCGGAAAAAGGAACGATCTATCGGGTTCAGGATTGATCTCTGAGAATGGATCAGATCGCGCTAATGTCAATCCATTTTCTTCCATTTATTCCTATTCCAAGGCAAGGATTCAAGAATCCCTTAATCCAAATCAAGGAACTATTCATACGTTATTGAATCGAAATAAGGAATCTCAGTCTTTGATAATTTTGTCATCATCCAATTGTTCTCGAATAGGCCCATTCAACGATGTAAAATCTCCCAATATTCTAAAAGAATTAATCAAAAAAGACCCCCGAATTCCAATTAGGAATTTGTTGGGCCCCTTAGGAACAGGCTTTCCAATTTCTAATTTTGATTTATTTTCCCATTTAATAACCCATAATCAGATCTTGGTAACTAACTATTTCCAACTTGATAATTTAAAACAGATTTTTCAAATACTTAAATATTATTTACTGGATGAAAATGGTAAAATTTATAATCCCTATTCCTGCAGTAACATCATTTTGAATCCATTAAATTTGAATTGGTATTTTCTCCATTACAATTATTGTGAAGAGACATCTACAATCGTTAGTCTTGGGCAGTTTCTTTGTGAAAATGTATGTATAGCCAAAAAAGGACCCCATTTAAAATCGGGTCAAGTTCTAATTCTTCAAGTTGATTCTGTGGTAATACGATCAGCTAAGCCTTATTTGGCTACTCCAGGAGCAACTGTTCATGGACATTATGGGGAAATCATTTACGAAGGAGATACATTAGTTACATTTATATATGAAAAATCAAGATCTGGTGATATAACTCAAGGTCT